TTAAATAAAATCCACGATTCAGTGTATTACTCATTAATTAAACGTATATCTGAATTCAAATTCTATCTTAATTGAAATGAAAGTTGACGATTTTATTATTCGCGAGGAGCTGGATGAGAAGAAATTATCACGTCCAGTTCTGCAGTAGAGATGGAATTCAGAACCAACCATCAACTATAACCCCAAAAGAACCAGATTTCGTAAACAACATAGAGGAAGAATGAAGGGAATCTCTTATCGAGGTAATCATATTTCTTTCGGTAAATATGCTCTTCAGGCACTTGAACCCGCTTGGATCACATCTAGACAAATAGAAGCGGGTCGACGAGCAATGACGCGAAATGCACGTCGTGGTGGAAAAATATGGGTACGTATATTTCCAGACAAACCGGTTACAGTAAGACCCGCAGAAACACGTATGGGTTCGGGGAAAGGGTCCCCTGAATATTGGGTAGCTGTTGTTAAACCAGGCCGAATACTTTATGAAATGGGTGGAGTAACAGAAAATATAGCCAGAAAGGCTATTTCAATAGCCTCGTCCAAAATGCCTATACGAACTCAATTCATTATTTCGGGATAAAAAGGAGAATCGAAGGAAAAAGGAAATAGGTCTTGGGGATAAAAAAATAGCGGGTGCAGGTTTCCTTTTTTGGACAAACAATATTTCTTTTTTTCTTAGCCCTTTGTATTGAAAGAATAGATTATAAGAAAAATGATATGATTCAACCTCAGACCCTTTTGAATGTAGCGGATAACAGCGGGGCTCGAGAATTGATGTGTATTCGAATCCTAGGAGCTAGCAATCGTCGATATGCTCATATCGGTGACGTCATTGTTGCTGTGATCAAAGAAGCAGTGCCAAATATGCCCCTAACAAGATCAGAAGTGGTCAGGGCTGTAATTGTACGGACTTGTAAAGAACTCAAACGTGATAACGGTATGATAATACGATATGATGACAATGCTGCGGTTGTCATTGATCAAGAAGGAAACCCAAAGGGAACTCGCGTTTTTGGTGCAATTGCCCGGGAATTGAGGCAGTTAAATTTTACTAAAATAGTTTCATTAGCCCCCGAGGTATTATAAAATGCGACCATGATATGGTTATAGTAAGGTAAAGTATTTGAATTTGAAAGAAAGAGATTAAGAAATAGATTCATATTAATTAGTAGATTGTGTCTCACGCATATGCCTTTAAGAATTCATATTCATAAACAAAAAAAAAAAGAAAAACATGTTGATTATATCAAAAATTGGGGGCACCAAGAATTTTAATTCATCATGGGTAGGGATACTATTGCTGACATAATAACCTCTATACGAAATGCTGATATGGATAGAAAAAGAGTGGTTCGAATGGCATCTACTAATATTACTGAAAATATTGTTAAAATACTTTTACAAGAAGGTTTTATCGAAAACGCGAGAAAACATCAAGAAAAAAAAAAAAAAAATTTAGTTTTAACCCTACGACATAGAAGGAATAGGAAAAGGCCTTATAGAACTATTTTAAATTTAAAACGGATCAGTCGGCCGGGTCTACGAATCTATTCTAACTATCAACGGATTCCTAGAATTTTAGGCGGGATGGGAATTGTAATTCTTTCTACTTCTCGAGGTATAATGACAGACCGGGAGGCTCGACTAGAAAGAATCGGCGGAGAAATTTTGTGTTATATATGGTAATCCTTCTAATATCCGAATTCGAAAGAGGAGGTGTTTTTTCAACTTCAACATTCCTTTCGTGGGAATCTGATTCGAGATGAAAAATTTCAAGAAACTTTTTTCTTCCAAAAAGTAAATTCAAAGTTAAGGTAAGGAATGCCAAATATGAAAATAAGAGCTTCTGTTCGTAAAATTTGTGAAAAATGTCGCCTAATCCGTAGGCGGGGACGGATTATAGTAATTTGTTCCAATCCAAGACATAAACAAAGACAGGGCTAATCAGACACGTTAAAATCACCGATGTAAAAGTTGTAAAAGTAAAGAAAGTAGGGATCTTTTTTGACACGAAATGGATATATCCATATATCTATGACTCATATTTATGAGATAAAAAAAATATGGCAAAAGCTATACTGAGAAGTGGTTCACGTAGGAATGGACGTATTGGTTCACGTAAGAGTACACGTAGAATACCAAAGGGGGTGATTCATGTTCAAGCAAGTTTCAATAATACTATTGTGACTGTTACAGATGTACGGGGTCGAGTGGTTTCTTGGTCCTCTGCCGGTACTTGTGGATTCAAGGGTACAAGAAGAGGGACCCCGTTTGCTGCTCAAACCGCAGCAGGAAACGCTATTCGTACAGTAGTGGATCAAGGTATGCAACGAGCAGAAGTAATGATAAAAGGTCCCGGTCTCGGAAGAGACGCAGCATTACGAGCTATTCGCAGAAGTGGTATACTATTAACTTTCGTGCGGGATGTAACCCCTATGCCACATAATGGCTGTAGACCTCCGAAAAAAAGACGTGTGTAGAAAAAAAAAGAAGATATTTC